TCATTGGAATTATATAAATGAACAAAAAAAGAACAACCTGAGTAAAGAATTTCGAAATAGAATTGAAGCTCTGGATAAAGGATGTATTACTCTAAATGTGCTCGAAAAAAGAATTAGATTGTGTAATGATGAGACTAAAAAGGACTACTTGCCTAAAATATATGATCCTTTTTTGACTGGACGCCATCGTGGAAAGATCAAAAAATTATTTTCATCCTCAAATAAAACTTTAATAAAAAATTACATAGAGACAGGTTGGATAAATAAGATTCATGGTATACTTTTAACTACTGATTATGACAAATTGGAAAAGAAAATAGATACATTTGATAGAAATTCACTATCAAGAGAAAATACTTTATTTGCATTTCCAGAAGACGAACAAGAAAGAATTGATTTAGAAGATCAAATCAAAATTTTCAAATTTTTATTCAATCCAGTTATAACTGATCCCAAGGCGAAAAGAATTAGAAAAAAATCTATTGGAATAAAAGAAATCGGTAAAAAAGTTCCTCGATGGTCATACAAATTAATCGATGAGTTAGAACAACAGGAGGGGATAGAAAATGAAGAAAACATAGCGGAGGATCATGAGATTCGTTCAAGAAAAGCCAAACGTGTAGTCATTTTTACTGATAAGCAAGAAAATACTGATACTAATACCCCAACTAATAATCCTGATCAAGCAGACGAAGTGGCTTTGATACGTTATTCGCAACAATCAGATTTTCGTCGAGACATAATCAAAGGATCCATGCGTGCTCAAAGACGTAAAACTGTTACCTGGGAACTAGTTCAAGCAAATGTGCATTCCCCTCTTTTTTTGGACAGAATAGACAAACCCTTTTTTTCTTTTAATATCTCCGAGTTAGTAAAATTCATTTTTAAAAACTCGATGGATAAAAAAACAAAAAAATTAATAATTTCGGATTATACAGAAGAAAAGAGAAAAGAAAATGAGAAAAAAAAAGAGGAACAAAAAAGAGAAAAATACAAAAGAGAAGAGAAAGCACGAATAGAAATAGCAGAAGCCTGGGATAGCTTTCTATTTGCTCAAGTAATAAGAGGTTCCATATTAGTAAGCCAATCCTTTCTTAGAAAATTTATTCTATTACCTTCATTGATAATAGCTAAAAATATAGTCCGTATGTTATTATTTCAATTTCCCGAATGGTCCGAAGACTTAAAAGATTGGAAAAAAGAAATGCATGTTAAATGCACCTATAACGGTGTTCAATTATCAGAAACCGAATTTCCAAAAAATTGGTTGACAGACGGTATTCAGATAAAGATCCTATTTCCTTTTTGCCTTAAACCTTGGCACAGGTCTAAGCTACGATCCCCCCAACAAAATCTGCTGAAACTGAAAAATAAAGGACAAAAAAACGATTTTTGTTTTTTAACAGTTTGGGGAATGGAAACTGAACTTCCTTTTGGTTCTCCCAGAAAAAGACGTTCATTTTTTAAACCCATTTTCAAAGAACTCAAAAAGAAAATGAAAAAATTGCAAAAGAAGTCTTTTCTAGTTATACAGTTTTTAAAAGAAAAAACAAAATTATTTCTAAACATCTCAAAAGAAACAAATAAATGGTTCATCAAAAGAATTCTATTTATAAAAGGAATGATAAAAGAACTTTTAAAAACGAATCCCCTTCTATTCTTTGGATTAAGAGAAATATCTGAATTGAGTGAAACTAAAAAAGATTCGATAATGAGTAATCGGATGATTCACGAATCATCCATTCCAATTAGATCTTTTGATTTGAAAGATTATTCATTGACAGAAAAAAAAATGAAAGATCTCGCTGATAGAACAACCGCAATCAGGAATCAAATAGAAAAAATTACAAAGGACAAGAAGAAAGGATTTTTAACTCCGGAACTAAATAACAAAATCACTATTAGTTCTAATAAAAAAAGTGCTCCTGTTAAACTAGTACAACCAATAAAAAATATTTCGCAGAAATTCAAAAGAAGAAATGTTCGATTCATCCGTAAATCATATTTTTTTATAAAATTTTTAATTGAAAGGATATATCTAGATATCGTTCTATCTATCATTTATATTCCAAGGATCAATACACAACTTTTTTTTGAATTATCAAAAAAAATTCTTGATAAATACATTTCCAATAATGAAACAAATAAAGAAAAAATTAATAAAACAAATAAAAATACACTTCGGTTTATTTCGACTATCAAAAAGTCGCCCTTTGGTATTAGTAAGAAGAATTCTATAATTCTTTTTGACTTATCCTCCTTATCACAAGCATATGTATTTTACAAATTATATCAAACCCAACTTATTAACTTGTATAAGTTAAGATATGTTCTTGAATATCACGGAACGTCTCTTTTTCTTAAGAATGAAATAAAGAATTATTTCGAAGAACAGGAAATATTTTATTCTGAATTACGACAGAAAAATATTTTTAATTCTGGAATGAATCAATGGAAAAACTGGTTAAGAGGCCATTATCAATATGATTTATCCCCAATTAGATGGTATCGTTTAGTACCCAAAAAATGGCGAACTAAAATCAATCAACAACGTATGGATCAGAAGAAAGATTTAAACAAAGGTTATTCTGATGAAAAAACAGACCAATTAATTCATTACAAAAAATTAAACGTAAATGATTTAAAAGCAAATTCATTACCAAATCAAAAATATAACTTTCAAAAACACTATAGGTATGACCTTTTATCATATAAATCTATTAATTATGAAAATAAGGAGCATTCCTATATTTATGTATCACCATTAGGTATAAGAAACAAAGAGAAGATTTCTTATGATTACAATATACATAAGGGTATATTATTTAATATGTCAGGGGATCTTATTCCTATCAATAATTATCTAGGAGAAGATGATATTATGAATCTGAAGAAATTTTCAGATAGAAAATATTTCGATTGGAAAATTTTCAATTTTTCTGGTAAAAAAAAAGTCGATATTGAGTCCTGGATCGATACCAATGGTAATAAAAACGCTAAGGCTGAGGTTAATAATTATCAACTAATTGACAAAATTACTAAAAAAGGTCTTGCTTATCTTACAATCTATGAAAATCAAAGAATCCAGCCATCTAAGAAAAAAAAACACCTTTTTGATTGGATGGGAATGAATGAAGAAATACTAAGTCGTCCCATATCGAATCTGAAACTTTGGTTCTTCCCTGAATTTTTCCTATTTTATAATACATATAAAATGAAACCGTGGATCATACCAATCCAATTACTTCTTTTTAATTTGAATAGAAATGCAAATGTTAGCGAAAATCAAAATATCAATAGAAAGAGAAAAGGGGATCTTTTTATATTATCAAATGAAAAAATAAAATTAGAATTAGAGAATCGAAATCAAGAAGAAAAAGAATCCCCAGGCCGAGGTAATCTTGAATCAGATGCACAAAACCAAGAGAATCTTGGATCGGTTCTCTCAAACCAAGAAAAAGATATTGAAGAAGATTATGCAGGCTCGAATATGAAAAAACGTAGAAAGAAAAAGCAATACAAGAGCAACACAGAAGCAGAGCTTGATTTCTTCCTAAAAAGATATTTACGTTTTCAGTTGAGATGGGATGATTCTTTAAATCAAAGAATGATCAATAATATCAAAGTATATTGTCTCCTGCTTAGATTGATAAATCCAAAAGAAATTGCTATATCCTCTATTCAAAGGGGAGAAATGAGTTTGGATATTCTGATGATTCAAAAGGATTTTACTCTTACAGAATTGATGAAAAAGGGGATATTAATTATCGAACCAGTTCGTTTGTCTATAAAAAATGACGGACAATTTATTATCTATCAAACGATAAATATTTCATTGGTTCATAAGAGTAAGCCCCCAATTAATCAAAGATACCGAGAAAAAAGCTATATTGATAAGAAAAATTTGGATAAATCCATTGCAAGACACCAAAGAATGCCCGAAAATAGGGACAAAAATCGTTCTGATTTGTTTGTTCCTGAAATAATTTTATCCACTAAACGGCGAAGAGAATTACGAATTCTAATTTCTTTCTATTCGAGGAATAGAAATGTTATACATAAAAATCCAGTATTTTTCAAATACATAAAAAACTGTAGTGAAGTTTTGGATAAAACCAAAAGAGATAAAAATAAACTAATTAAATTGAAGTTCTTTCTTTGGCCTAATTATCGATTAGAAGATTTAGCTTGTATGAATCGATATTGGTTTGATACGTATAATAGCAGTCGTTTTAGTATGGTAAGGATACATATGTATCCACGATTGTAAATTCGTTAATAACACCTTTTCATATGCATTCTCTACCCTATCTGATATATGAAAGAAAGAGATGCATCCATGCATTATTTTACATTCCATTCTGATAACTGAATACTAATTCAATGCACGTATCAATATCCATTAGATCTATAAATGAATCAACAGAATCTTCTTATTTATTATTTGCAGTTTTTTTAAGTTAATAATAGTTTTTCCTTTTTTTGAGTAAATATACCACCTTTCCTATTTGTATCCAAACAAAATAGAAAATAGGATTCATTTTTTATTTGAAAAAATGAAATGAGTTGATAACATTAGGAGTTCATAAAGAAATTAAGATTATTGTATATACAAACTATAAATTAGTAGCATTATTCTAACTGATTGGTAAAATTTATTTATTGAATTGTAAAAAGAAAAACAAAAAAGGATAGACCGTTTTATGGTAAAAAATTCATTCATTTCCGTTATTTCACAAGAAGAAAAAAAAGAAAACAGTGGGTCTGTTGAATTTCAAGTTTTTAGCTTCACCAATAAGATACGAAGACTTACTTTACATTTGGAATTGCACAGAAAAGACTATTTATCTCAGAGAGGTCTACGTAAAATCCTGGGAAAACGGCAACGACTTCTGTCTTATTTGTCAAAGAAAAATAAAGTACGTTATAAAGAATTAATTAGTCGGCTGGGTATTCGGGAATCAAAAACTCGTTAATTGAAAAGTAACTTGAATTATTTGATTTACTAGATCTTGAATTTTGATGAACTTCTTTTCGTTTTCAGCAATTCATGAAAGAATGAATCGAGGAATAACCTATGAATGTAACAACTACAAGAAAAGACCTCATGATAGTCAATATGGGACCTCACCACCCATCAATGCATGGTGTTCTTCGGCTCATCCTTACTCTAGATGGTGAAGATGTTATTGATTGTGAGCCAATATTGGGTTATTTACACAGAGGGATGGAAAAAATTGCGGAAAACAGAACAGTTATACAATATCTGCCTTATGTAACACGTTGGGATTATTTAGCGACTATGTTCACAGAAGCAATAACTGTAAATGGACCCGAACAGTTGGGGAATATTCAAGTACCTAAAAGAGCCAGTTATATCAGAGTCATTATGTTAGAGTTGAGCCGTATAGCTTCTCATCTCTTATGGCTTGGCCCTTTTATGGCAGATATTGGTGCACAGACTCCTTTTTTCTATATTTTCCGAGAAAGAGAATTAGTATATGATCTATTTGAAGCTGCCACCGGTATGAGAATGATGCATAATTATTTTCGTATCGGGGGAGTAGCAGCCGATCTACCTCATGGATGGATAGATAAATGTTTAGATTTCTGTGATTATTTTTTAACAGCGGTTTATGAATATCAAAAACTTATTACGCGGAATCCTATTTTTTTAGAACGAGTTGAAGGGGTAGGCATTATTGGTGGAGAAGAAGCAATAAATTGGGGTTTATCAGGACCGATGCTACGAGCTTCTGGAATACAATGGGATCTTCGTAAAGTTGATCATTATGAATGTTACGACGAATTTGATTGGGAAATCCAGTGGCAAAAAGAAGGAGATTCATTAGCTCGTTATTTAGTCCGAATCAGTGAAATGACAGAATCTATAAAAATTATTCAACAGGCTCTGGAAGGAATTCCAGGGGGGCCTTACGAGAATTTAGAAATCCGATCCTTTGATAGAGAAAAGGATCCAGAATGGAATGATTTTGAATATCGATTCATTAGTAAAAAACCTTCACCCACTTTTGAATTGCCGAAACAAGAACTATATGTAAGAGTTGAAGCCCCAAAGGGAGAATTGGGAATTTTTTTAATAGGAGATCAGAGTGGTTTTCCTTGGAGATGGAAAATTCGCCCACCCGGTTTTATCAATTTGCAAATTCTTCCTCAGTTAGTTAAAAGAATGAAATTGGCTGATATTATGACAATACTAGGTAGCATAGATATCATTATGGGAGAAGTAGATCGTTGAAATGATAATTGATACAACAGAAGTACAAGATATCAATTCTTTTTCCAGATTGGAATCCTTCAAAGAGTTCTATGGAATCATATGGATGCTTGTACCTATTTTGAGTCTTGTATTGGGAATTACAATAGGTGTACTCGTAATTGTGTGGTTAGAAAGAGAAATATCCGCAGGAATACAACAACGTATTGGGCCTGAATATGCTGGTCCTTTGGGAATTCTGCAAGCTCTAGCCGATGGGACAAAACTAATTTTCAAAGAGAATATTCTCCCGTCTCGAGGGGATACTCGTTTATTCAGTATAGGACCATCCATAGCAGTTATATCCATTTTACTAAGTTATTCAGTAATTCCTTTTAGCTATCACCTTGTTTTATCTGATCTCAATATCGGTGTTTTTTTATGGATTGCCATCTCAAGTATTGCTCCCATCGGACTTCTTATGTCAGGATATGGATCAAATAATAAATATTCCTTTTTAGGTGGTCTACGAGCTGCGGCTCAATCAATTAGTTATGAAATTCCATTAACTCTTTGTGTGTTATCAATATCTCTACGTGCGATTCGGTTAAACATAAACTTTTCTTTACTTCTTTCTTTTTAGTAAAGAAATTGAATAAATATCAGAATTGTTTTATTCATTATTCGGGTTGATGAACTAAATCAGATAGTTATATGAGTGAAAGAAAACAGCTTCTAAATTAGCAGTAAAAAAATGGAGTCTCATCTCCTACGTACAAGAATTAAAAGAAAATAAAGATAAGCAAGACCTTTACCCCAAGATTGGTTGATTAGTCATCCTAGCTTGAAGCGGGCTAAAAAGATCAACCGTATATAGTTTTTATTATCCTTTCTATGTAGTACTATAACGGACGATTGAGTAAAAATAAGTGGATGGTTAGGAACACCAAAATACATAAAGGATTAGTAATGGAGATTTTTTATGTAAATTATCCAAAAGGGTATTTTTCATAACATAAAAAGAATACTAATTGGGGCTTTAAGTTGGTAGAAATGATCAAGCAGTACTCCTCACGATTCCGATCCAGAGTATGCTCCTATCCACAGATTCAAAAAAATGATTATCAGGAACGAAATAATCCTTTCATTTTGTAACTCCCTTTTAAGAAAGAAGAAGAGGAACGAAAAAGAAGATCTTTTTATTCTTTCATATATTCATAGAGATAGTGTGTCATGATTCATGAAATAATGTAATGTATAATTTTTTTTTTTCGTAATCGAAA